TCGGAACAAAGCAATTAGAATTAGGCTCGGTCAACTGGAATGTGTATTATCCATATGGGAGATCTTCCAATTGAGGAGATCCATCGACCTGAGACGAAGAGAAAGGTCTATCTATCTTCTTTAGTTATTCAATGAAACCAATGATTCGTTATTGGAGCAGATAGCAACAACCATTTCAGCGGACATGCGTATTTTCCGATGGATTGACATGGTTTCATTAGTAGAAATTGTTTGATGTAGCGAGTAATAGGCTCTTTCGCCGTTCAAGAATTCTTGTTTAGGCAGTTCATATCATCCACACATAGTGATCTAAGATTTCAATTCTTCCATGTTTCAGCAGTAGCATATTGTTCCATGGAGCTAAGGCCAAAAAGATGGAAGAAACAAGTGTTTCCACGACTCTACCATCCGGCCAATTCTGTTCCACTTAATAATCCCCTTTTCATGGGCACATATCTTTACGGCTAAGGAATGGGGAATCTTTCTCCTGTTACATGAATCAAATGTTTCATTTCATCCGGGAAAAGCCATCTCTTTCTCAACAATGTCTTTGTCATTTGATCCAATAGCGTTCCGTTAGATAGGAACAGATTTGATAAATACTGATAACTCTCGGATAGAGTATTAGAACGGAAAGATCCATTAGATAATGAACTATTGGTTCTAAACCATCTCTGGCGATGAATCAACAATTCGAAGTGCTTTTCTTGCGTATTCTTGATGAACCAGCGTTTATATATAGATGTAGGAGGATTTGTTTGGGAAGCAATGAGCCCCTTTGACATCTCTTCATCTGCAAAGAATTCTCGACGTGAAAACACAGAGACAGAGGGCTGATCTTTGAATAGGGAAAAGGATGGATCCGCAGGGTCCCAAATGAATTGGCTTGTTCGAAAAAAGCCTTGTTCTTTGGAAGATCTATCTCGTGTCTGGTACTGCATGGTTCCACTCTGCAAGAACTCCGAATCATTCTCTTGAAGCTCATCCTCTTTATGATAAATGATCCATTTGCCCCGAAATGACCCAGTCCAATAGGGAAATCCCAATTCAGTGGGCCTTTCGATACAATCAAATCGCCATATTCTAGGAGCCCAAACTATGTGATTGAATAAATCCTCCTCTATCTGTTGCGGATCGAGGACCCCTTCCCCTTCTTCAAACTCCGATTCGTATTTTTCATATAGAAATCTCTGATCAACGATAGAACAAGATCCATTTTGCATCATATCTAACTGATTCCTTGGTTCGGACCGAAGAAGTAATGTCACTCGATTATTATCAAACTGACTGCAAGATTTTTCTGTCCGTGAGGATCCCGCCAGAGCCAGAGCGCCTTCTACTTCTAATAGTAATAATAGTAATAGGCCATGAACTAGATCAGAATCGTTCTCGACGAATCCATAAGAAGTGATCCAATTTTTTTCATCGTGTCTGGATGAAGACCAAAGATCTTGAGCGACCGATCCGGCAGAACAACTCAAAAGATAAAGAAGTATCGTTAATTTCTTCATGCTCGTTCCAAGTTCGAAGTACCATTTGTACAAATAAGAATCCCCTCCCTTACATGATTTCTTCTTCATATAGATAGATATAGGATCTATGGGGCAATTACTTAGAAGTACATTTTGTGTAACAGCCCTTCCTATCTGATAGAAAAGGATCCCATGATCCTGAACCGATCTTATCTGGGATCGAAAATCCCAAGTTTTTCTATGAAGAGCTGATCTAATTGTATTAGTTTCTATAATGGATTTCTTCTGTGTAATACTAATTGATAGGGCCTCATTGATAAGTGCTACAAGATCTCGCGCATTGGAACCCATGGTTATGGACCCGAATCCGTTAGTATGGAACATCTTCTTTTCCAAGTGAAATCCTCTAGTATATGAAAGAATAAAAAAGTGCTTTCGTTGTTGTGGAAGAAGAAGCCTTCGTATCTTAATGCATGTATTGAATTTCTTTGGAGCTATTAGAGCGGGATCCACTTTTTGGGGAATATGAGTCGAAGCAATAACAAGAATCTTTCCAGTGGAACATCTTTCACAATCCCTGGAGAGATAGTTCTCTAATAGATCGAGGGATAAGTAATTCGACTCATTCACATGCAGATCATGAATGTTTGGAATCCATATTATGCAAGGAGACATTGCTTTTGCTAATTCGAATTGAAGGGTGATATCAAATCGGTCTATTTTCGTCGTCATATACATAGTTAGCACATTCGTCATAGTTAGCAGCTCCGTATCAATATCAAGGTCATCATTACTATCATCAATATCGTCACTATCATCAATATCGATATCATCAATATCGATATTATCAATAGGTTTAGGCTTGTCATCCAGGAACTTGTTCGGAAATACCGTAATGAAAGGAACATAGGAGTTTGTCGCTAGGTATTTGACCAAACAGGATCGTCCAGTTCCTATAGAACCTATCACTAAAATACCTCTAGAAGGGGATAGGGCTAAGCGGAGCGAAAAGGGTTTTCCATGAGGAG